TATGAAGTGCCTGATAAAAGGGCTATCTTGATAGGATAGATTATGCACAGCAAATGCCTTCATTACACCTGGCAGAATTAAACTACCCCCTTGGACATCAAAAGTCCCTGTACATCCTATACTTAAGTGAAAAAGGTAAGCTAATTAAGCTAGAGGGTTCATACCCCTCATATAAAGGTCCTAGTCCTTTCCTTTTTAATTATCCTTACACACAAAGCCTTGTTCCTTGTAACTTTAGTACTAGGGAGATTAATCTCCGTGTCTTCTTCGACCTGATTGGGAATCTGAATAGGGCTAGAAATTAACCTTCTTTCCATAATCCCCTTAATAACCTCACCCTTAAACGCCTTCAGAAATGAATCCGCCATTAAATACTTCATTACTCAGGCATTAGCTTCCGCCATCCTAATGTTCACAGTCCTAGGGTTTGAAACTATAGGTCTGCTTACTTCAACCTTGTTGATAGAAAGTGTACTATTCACTAAAATGGGGGCCGCACCCTTTCACTTTTGATTCCCTGAAGTAATAGAAGGCTTAAACTGAAGAAATAGCCTTATCCTAATAACCTGACAGAAACTAGCCCCCATAGTCATTCTTTCCTACCTGCCATTAATCCCTAGATTCACGTTAATTGTTATTGCCGCCAGAATAACTATTAGAGGAATCATGGGGATTAACCAGTCAAGGCTTCGAAAGATTATAGCATTCTCCTCAATTAACCATATTGGCTGAATGCTTAGTACCATTATATTCGTTGAAACCATCTGAACATTATACTTCACTGTGTACAGACTAATCTCGTCCGCAATTGTATTCACTCTTCACAGACTTAATATTTCCCATGTTAAACAGCTATTCACTGCTTTTGACAACAACAATACAAAGCTTCTATTCAGGTTAAATTTTTTCTCTTTAGGAGGAATACCGCCATTCCTCGGATTTATACCTAAATGAATAGCTATCCAATCCCTGATTGACCTAGGAATAGTCCTTACTACCTTGGTGATAATTATTTTGACGCTAATCCCTCTATACTACTATATTCGCCTAACAATTGCTTCTATAGTCCTCCAAGTAGAAATCCCTCTCACTAGAAAAAATAAGCTTAATTCAATGCTACCTGCCATTCTAAACGGCGTTTCTGTTCTCGGTTTAATCGTATCCTCTGTACTGTTTAACTTCCTTTAAGGACTTAAGTTAAACAAACTAACAGCCTTCAAAGTTGTAATTAAAGTAGTACTCTTTAGGCCTTAGGGCCTAAGCCCACCTTTAAATTTGCAATTTAAAATCACTATTGAATACAAGACCTGGCAAAAGAGGTTAACTCGTTAATAAATTTACAGTTTATCGCCTATATCTCAGCCATCTTACCGAACAAGTGACTTTTCTCTACTAATCATAAGGATATTGGGACATTATACTTTATCTTCGGAGCATGGGCCGGGATAGTAGGAACATCCCTTAGACTATTGATCCGAGCAGAGCTAGGAGCCCCTGGAACTCTCATTGGAGACGATCAAATCTATAATGTAGTTGTGACCGCCCACGCTTTCATTATAATTTTCTTCATAGTTATGCCCATCATAATCGGAGGGTTCGGAAACTGATTAGTCCCCTTAATGCTTGGAGCCCCCGATATAGCATTCCCTCGAATAAACAACATAAGATTCTGGCTTCTCCCGCCATCCCTGAGACTTCTATTGATGAGAAGAATCGTGGAAAGAGGAGCCGGCACTGGCTGAACAGTATACCCGCCACTTTCAGCCAATATGGCACACGGAGGAGCCTCCGTAGATTTAGCCATCTTTAGGCTACATTTAGCAGGGATTTCCTCTATTCTAGGAGCCATTAATTTCATCACCACAGTGATTAATATACGCTCCCCTGGGATATCCTTCGATCAAATACCCCTATTTACTTGATCAGTGGCTATCACTGCTCTCTTACTTCTGCTCTCATTACCTGTATTAGCAGGGGCCATTACAATACTCCTTACAGACCGGAATCTGAATACTTCTTTCTTCGATCCCGCCGGAGGTGGGGATCCTATTCTTTACCAACACCTGTTCTGATTCTTCGGACATCCCGAAGTGTACATTCTTATCCTTCCAGGATTCGGCCTAATCTCTCACATAATTAGGCAAGAAAGAGGGAAAAAGGAAACCTTCGGTTCACTCGGAATAATCTACGCAATGATTGCTATTGGCCTCCTAGGGTTCATTGTATGGGCCCATCATATATTTACTGTAGGAATAGACGTTGACACACGGGCATACTTCACTTCAGCTACAATAATTATTGCCGTACCTACAGGCATTAAAATTTTCAGTTGATTAGCAACTCTCCATGGAGCGCGGTTAATATACACCCCAACCCTATTATGAAGGCTCGGATTTGTATTCTTATTCACAGTGGGAGGTTTGACAGGAGTTATCTTAGCCAATTCATCTATTGATATTATTCTTCACGACACTTACTACGTAGTAGCACACTTCCATTACGTCCTATCAATGGGAGCCGTATTTGCCATTATAGGAGGATTAATCCATTGATTTCCGTTGCTAACAGGATTTTCCCTTAACGAAAAAATCTTAAAAATTCAGTTCTTAACCATATTCATCGGTGTAAATCTGACGTTCTTTCCTCAACACTTTCTAGGACTAGGAGGTATACCCCGACGATACTCTGATTACCCAGATTCATTCACTCCATGAAATGTAGTATCATCCATTGGATCCTCCGTGTCAACAATTGCTATTATAATTCTCCTTTATGCCCTTTGGGAAAGATTCACAATAAATCGAACTATTATATTCTCATGTCACATGCCAACCTCTATTGAATGACTACAAGCCACTCCGCCAAGAGAACACAGATACTCTGAACTCCCTAAGTTAACAAGATTCTAATGTGGCAGATTAGTGCGATGGATTTAAACCCCATTCATAAAGATTTCTTTCTTTAGAAATGTCCACGTGAAAAACCCTAACCCTTCAAGATAGGGCTTCTCCCTTAATGGAGCAATTAATATTCTTTCATGACCACACGTTAATAATTCTCACTATAATCACTGTATTAGTTGGATATTTAATACTAACCTTAATATTCAACCAACTCAGAAACCGACTCCTACTAGAAGGACAAACAATTGAATTAATTTGAACAATTCTACCGGCAGCTACTCTGATCTTCATCGCCCTGCCTTCATTACACCTGGTGTACCTTCTAGATGAAATTAACAACCCTTCCATTACTGTTAAAACCATCGGGCATCAATGATATTGATCATATGAATACTCAGACTTCAAAAGAGTTGAATTTGATTCGTACATAACTCCCGTTAAAGACTTAAAACTCAATAGTTTCCGCCTATTAGATGTGGACAACCGAACTGTAGTTCCTTACATAACACAAATTCGCCTATTAGTAACGGCCGCTGACGTAATTCACTCATGAACTATCCCCTCACTAAGAGTTAAAATTGATGCAACTCCCGGTCGTCTTAACCAAACTACATTTTCCTTAGAACGAACAGGACTATTATTTGGTCAATGTTCTGAAATTTGCGGTGCTAACCATAGATTCATGCCTATTGTCCTTGAAAGAGTCAAACCGAAGATTTTCATTAAATGAATTAATGAAGTGATAGACTCATTAGATGGCTGAAAGCAAGCACAGGTCTCTTAAACCTCCCTATAGTAATTTAGCTCTTACTTCTAATGGAAAAATTTAGTTAAAAAATAACATTAGTTTGTCAAGCTAAAATTATTGCAAAGTAATAATTTTTAATTCCACAAATAGCCCCTTTAAGATGAGCCTTACTCATATGCTACTTCATCACCATTTTCCTTAGATATAATATTCTAAACTATTTTGTATACAAATACCCTACCGCAAAGGGAAGAACGCACATAACTATTAAAAAAATCAATTGAAAATGATAGCTAACCTTTTTAGATCTTTTGATCCAACGACAAATCTATTGAGACTAAATTGAATAAGAGCTCTATTAGGGCTATTATTTGTTCCGTCAATATTCTGACTAATCCCTTCGCGACCCGTAGTTCTATGAAATAATATTAACGAAATTCTTCATAGAGAATTTAAAGTTCTAATCGGGAACAGAAAAATCAAGGGATCAACCCTAATCTTTGTTTCATTATTCAGAATGATCATATTAAACAACGTACTAGGATTATTCCCCTACATCTTTACAAGAACCAGGCATATAGTGATAACTCTAAGGCTATCTTTACCCCTATGAGTTTCATTCATACTGTATGGTTGAACGAACAACACTACTCATATACTAGCTCATTTGGTTCCTCAAGGAACACCGGGGGTATTGATACCTTTTATAGTTTGCATTGAAACCATTAGAAATTTAATTCGGCCGGGAACTTTAGCAGTTCGGCTTGCAGCCAATATAATCGCAGGACATCTATTGATGACTCTTCTGGGTAACACGGGCCCTTCCCTATCTTTGTCCTTATTAGTTATTCTAGTAACAGGTCAAATTATACTATTAACCCTTGAATCAGCCGTAGCCGTAATTCAATCCTATGTATTCGCCGTTCTAAGAACCCTCTATTCTAGAGAAGTAAACTATGATAAAAAACCATCCTTTCCACTTAGTGGACATTAGCCCTTGACCCATTCTAGGAGCACTTAGAGCGATAATTACCATAATCGGCCTAATTAAATGATTTCATTTCTTTAACAGGAATTTGTTTATACTAGGAACGATCATTACCATATCAATCATATATCAATGATGACGTGATATTGTTCGAGAAGGAACTTATCAAGGGCTACACACTTACACTGTTACCATAGGGTTACGGTGAGGTATAATCTTATTCATTACATCCGAAGTATTCTTCTTTGTTTCCTTTTTCTGAGGATTCTTTCATAGAAGCCTATCACCTTCAGTAGAACTAGGTCTTCAATGACCCCCCGTAGGAATCACAGCCTTTAACCCTCTAGAAATCCCCTTACTTAATACTTTAATCCTTCTAACGTCAGGTCTCACAGTTACGTGAGCTCACCATAGTCTTATAGAAAATAACTACTCTATAACAACGCAAGGTCTCTTACTTACTGTAGTACTAGGCATTTACTTCACAATTCTTCAAGGATATGAATATGTGGAAGCCCCATTTACCATCTCCGATTCAGTATACGGATCTTCGTTCTTTATAGCTACAGGATTTCACGGATTACACGTAATCATTGGAACAACATTCCTTGCCGTATGTTTAATTCGCCATATTCACAACCATTTCTCGAGGATTCACCACTTCGGTTTCGAAGCAGCCGCTTGGTACTGACACTTTGTTGACGTAGTATGACTTTTCCTGTATATCTCTTTATACTGATGAGGTAGATATTTGTATAGTATAAAAATTATGTTTAACTTCCAATTAAAAGATCTAAGCACTTAGTACGAATAATACTTGTTATAATTGCCTTAGGAAGAGTGACCCTAATAATTTCCATAGTAGTGATACTACTCGCAAGAATCCTTTCGAAGAAAACTTTTATAGACCGAGAAAAACTCTCACCATTCGAATGTGGGTTTGACCCTGTGAACTCCCCACGTATGCCCTTTAGGCTACATTTCTTTCTTATTGCCGTAATCTTCTTAATCTTCGACGTTGAAATCACCTTGTTAATCCCAATGGTTCAAATCATAAAAATCTCCAGTATAACTTATTTAATTACTATGATTATTTTCGTGTTAATTCTTGTAATTGGGACCATCCATGAATGGAACCAAGGCGCCTTAGAATGAGCAGATTGGGACTATAGTTAACTATAACGTTTAATTTGCATTTAAAAAGTATTGAAGAATCAATTAATCTCGAGTAAGAAGCAAAAAGTCTGCACTTAGTTTCGACCTAATTTTTGATGGCCCCCCCCATCCTTACTCTACTCCCTCTCCTTAGCCTTGGAAAAACTCCATAAGCGTTAATTGAAACCAAAAAGAGGTATGTCATTGTTAATGATAAAACTGAGTCTTTCGCTCCGATTAAGGAAACTTAAGATCTAAAGGGAAGCTTCTAACTTACCCTTTTAGCTGTGAAACTCAGTTAATGTTTCTATTTATATAGTTTAGGCAAAACATTACATTTTCACTGTAGAAAGGAACGTAAGTTCTGTAAATACCCAGGGGTGTAGCCACCTCCTTGATATCTTCAATATCACACTCTTAATAAGCTACCGGGGTACAAGGCTAAAATTACAGTAATAATTCACGCTGCTATAAGCATTAAAAAGACCTTCAAATTATTATTCATAAACCATTGCCTCAAACGAGATAAATAAGTTAAACTGAAGAATAAGCCTTGAGGGCCTAAGTACTCTGACCACCCTTGATCAATACATTTATATGTTAAACCCCCTACGTAAACGGGATAATAATTTACGCTGAACGTTCTCAAAAAGGGTAAATTCCATATAGAAGCTAAAAACTGACTTATAGATAAACTATCGAAAGAAAGAGGGGTATACCCAATGCGAAATTTAGCACATTCATACCCTAGATGAGCCCCTCTTAAAATTACCACAATGGTTATAACCTTAAGGGTAAAGGGCAAATTAATGAAAGAAGGTGTAGGTAATAAGACCCATCTGAATACTCTTCCGCCAATAATTACGAGAAAAAATAAGCCAAATATACCCTTAATTATCTTAGTGCCCCTTTCCGAAAGACTATGAACTGCCAATAGATTAGGGTCCCCTACTATTGTGTAGTAAACTAAACGAATACTATATCTTACCGTCAAGCCGGTAGCAACGTAAAAGATAAGGTAAATAAAAAAATTGGAAATCCCTATAGAAAAAGACTCTAAGATTAAATCCTTCGAGTAAAACCCTGCTAGAAAAGGAAACCCACACAGAGCCAGATTACTAACATTCAAAAGGGTACTAGTTAAAGGCATCACGCCCCCGATACCTCCTATATAACGGATATCCTGACAGTCAGCCAAATTATGAATAACAACACCAGCACATATAAATAATAGAGCCTTAAATAAAGCATGAGTTAATAAATGAAAAAAAGCTAAATCCCTGAGTCCTACGGACAAAATCCCTATTATTAGCCCTAATTGGCTTAGGGTGGAAAGAGCAATAATCTTCTTAAGATCAAATTCGAAATTAGCCGCAATCCCTCTTATTAGTATAGTCAAACTGCTAATAAAAAGAAGGAAAAAGGACATAGAAGGAGTAAAAGAAGGTCTAAAACGAATTAACAAATACACTCCCGCCGTAACAAGCGTAGAAGAATGCACTAAAGAAGAAACAGGTGTAGGAGCAGCTATAGCTGCAGGAAGCCACGAAGAGAACGGAATTTGGGCACTCTTTGTTATTGCTGCCAGAATAACCAAGGCACTAATGATTTTTAATGAATTTTCCCTAGAATCTAGGTAAAACAAATAGTTTCATCTACCATAATTCAACATTCAGGCAATTGATATTAACAAGGCTACATCTCCGATTCGATTTCTTAAGGCAGTAATTATCCCAGCATTGAAAGATTTCACATTTTGATAATAAATCACGAGACAATATGATACTAGGCCCAGGCCGTCTCAACCAATGAGGATTCTAATTAAATTGGGCCTAATAATCAAAAATATCATTGAGGCCACAAACAGGCAGATTAATATAATAAAACGGTTTAAGTTCAAATCCCCGTGTATGTACTCTTCTCTGTAATAAATTACTATCGAAGAAATATATAGAACAAAACTCATAAATACCAAAGATATCCAGTCGAGTAAAACTGTTATAAAAATTCCCGCAGAATTAACCGTGATTAACTCGAATTCTAGCATGAATCTCAAATCATTTCTTAACAAAACAATCCCTGTAAGAAACGAAGTTAGCCTACAAATTAAAAACACGAAGAAATACACTTTACAAATTGATAAAATGACTTGAAGCAGTTACCTGCATTAGTAACACCACAAATTACTGTTTTCAATAAACTATTCAAGTATACGCTAATGAAATCCCATCTACTCAAGACGAGGATATTCAAGGGGAATCAGTGGAGAAATAACAATAAATGTTCTCGTACACTACCTAAGTGATAAGAATAAAACCCTCTGAACGTTTTCCCGTGTTGTGTATAAGAATACAAGTACAGAGAATACCCCGCTCTAAAGAAAGAAAGGAAAGCTAAGGGAAAGACGGTAATTCACCTGAACGTAATCAATGAGTTAATAAGTATAATTTCCCCAAGTAAATTTAACGAAGGGGGGGCCGCTATATTAGAAGAACAGAAAAGAAATCACCACAGTGAAAACACGGGTATAATATTAATCAACCCCTTATTTAATATAAATCTTCGTCTATGAAATCGTTCGTAATTAATATTAGACAGACAGAAAAGACCTGAAGAACAAAGGCCATGGGCAATTATCATTACTAAAGCTCCTACTAAGCCCCAATACCTTAGAGTCATTAAGCCCCCTAATACAAGGCCTATGTGAGAAACGGACGAATATGCAATTAACGACTTCACATCAGGCTGACAAAGACACACTAAGGAAATAATTGCACCACCTAATAATGACACGCCCACGAACACACAATTCAAGGAATGGATCACAGGAATTCTAATAAACAAAGTTCGAATAAGTCCGTAACCCCCCAACTTAAGTATAACCCCGGCTAAAATCATAGACCCAGAAATAGGGGCTTCCACATGAGCTTTCGGAAGCCACAAATGCACAAAATACATAGGAATTTTTACTATAAATGCGAAGTTTAAACAAAGAAAGAAAACTGAAGAATCGACGTAAGAAAACAGGTAATAATTCAATCTCCCAAAATATTTATATATATAGAAAATTCTGAGTATCATGGGGAAAGAACCACACAAAGTGTAAAATAGCAAATAGATCCCGGCCTGCAAACGCTCCGGCTGATAGCCCCAACCCATGATTAGAAAAAGAGTCGGGATTAATCTCATTTCAAAGAAAATGTAAAACACTAAGAAATTTATAGCAGAAAACGCTGTAAACAACGCTAAAAACAAGGCAAGAACAACTAATAAAAACAATGAAGGAAATACGCGTGTGAACTTAATCTTTAACCTGGCAGTTAATATTAAACAGCAAATTCACACCCTCAAGAGAATTATTAGATGACTAACAACATCTTTCCCCGTGAAGTACGTAATAGAATTGAACATATAAGTATTTCTATAGTCCATTAAGAAATAACCTCCTATAGAAAAGTAAAAGATTTGATGATACCAAAACCCACGGGAAAGATAACACAAAGGAATCATAAATAACACCGACAGAAACACTCTTATCATACTAAGCTATACAAATTAAAGTAGTCATTACCATGTGTACGAATCAGGGAAACTAATACAGAAAGGCCCAAGGCTCCTTCACAGACCGATATAGTCAAAAAGACTATAGCAAAGTAAAATTCGTAATCATATTGCCTAAGAGAAACTATTAAGTTCAAATATAAAGAAACTACTATTAATTCCAAGCTTAATAATATCAACAGTAAGTGCTTATGTTTAAGGCTAAATCTAAGAGCCCCAAGTAGAAACCTTAAGGAACAAATAACAGTCAAGACTTTCACCATTAGTTTTAATAATTTATTTAAAATATTGGTCTTGTAAGCCGAAAATAAGAGGCATCTTTTAAAACTTCAGAGAAAAGGAAATTCCCCTTACTTTAATCTCCAAAATTAATATTTTACATAAACTATTCTCTGTATGATTATTTTCTATTTAATTCCCCTAGTATCACTGACATTTACACAAATAAAACACCCTCTATCAATAAGAGTTTTACTACTTGCACAAACTACCTTAATCGCTCTCGCTACAGGAACCTTAAGGTTCAACCTGTGGTTTTCTTATATTATATTTCTCATCATAATCGGAGGTATGCTAGTGCTGTTTATCTACATAACAAGAATCGCCTCCAATGAAAAATTCTCATTCAAATTAACGGATCTAACGGCTCCTTTTATAGGAGGGGCCTTAATTATTACTGGACTAAGGCTCAGTTGATTACAGCCTTTAACCCATCACACAGAAATTTGGGAAGCACAAGGAAATATCCTACTTACTAAGTACTTAAATTTTCCTATCAACTTTATTATTATTCTAATAATAATTTACCTGTTAATTGCCTTAATTGCCGTAGTCAATATCTCGAGAATTAACCACGGGCCATTACGACAGAAATTTTAATGAAAACAGAATTACGAAAGAAATCGCCTATCTTAACAATTATCAATAATTCATTGATTGATCTCCCAACACCTTCGAATATTAGAGCATGATGAAATTTTGGCTCCCTGTTAGGATTGTGCCTTGGTATCCAAATCATTACAGGTTTATTCCTAGCTATACACTACACATCCCACATTGACATAGCATTTAATAGAGTAGTCCATATCTGCCGTGATGTTAACTATGGATGACTCCTTCGTACTCTACACGCCAATGGGGCTAGTTTCTTTTTTATCTGTCTATATATACATACGGGACGAGGACTCTATTACAGATCTTATAACTTAACCCACACTTGATTAGTAGGTGTACTAATTTTATTCGTTACAATAGCTACAGCATTCCTCGGTTATGTATTACCATGAGGACAAATATCATTCTGAGGGGCCACAGTTATTACAAACTTAGTCTCGGCAATTCCCTACCTTGGAACTGATATTGTCCAATGAATCTGAGGAGGATTTGCCGTAGAAAACGCCACCCTTAATCGATTCTTCTCATTTCACTTTCTTTTCCCTTTCGTTATTGCTGCCATGGTAATAATCCACTTATTATTCCTTCACCAGACAGGATCTAATAACCCTTTAGGAACAAATAGAAATCTAGACAAAATCCCGTTCCATCCTTATTTCACATTTAAGGATATACTAGGATTCTCGGTACTCTTAGCCATTTTAGTAGTATTGACCCTAATGGACCCTTACATACTAGGAGACCCTGACAATTTCACACCGGCTAATCCCCTAGTAACCCCAGTCCATATCCAGCCCGAATGATATTTTTTATTCGCCTATGCAATTCTTCGGTCAATTCCTAACAAACTAGGAGGGGTAATTGCCCTAGCAATATCTATTGCTATCTTGATAATTATGCCTTTCTCCGATAAAAAAAAAATACAGGGAAACCAGTTCTACCCAGTTAACAAGATTCTCTTCTGAATTTTCGTTGCCCATGTACTACTTCTAACCTGACTAGGAGCTCGACCAGTCGAAGATCCTTATATTATAACAGGGCAAGTGCTTACTTTCACTTACTTCATGTATTTCCCTATTAATTCTTTTGCGCACAAGTTTTGGGATAATCTCCTATACAGATAGCCAATGAGCTTGTAAAAGCATGTATTTTGAAAATACAAGAAAGAGGTAATTCTCTATTGACTTTAGACTACGTAAATTAATTAACTAAAAGAAAAGAGAGCTCATCACTCTCTTTAAACCGATAAAAAATACCAAAAATGACAACGAAACCGGTAGAAATCTCTTTCAAGCTAAATACATTAACTTATCATACCGATACCGAGGTAGAGTACCTCGTACTCAAATTCATAAGAAACACATGAACACTAATTTCATGAAGAAAAAAATTCTATAGAAATCCCCACCTATAAAGAACATTACACACAGTATTCTTATAAAGATAATGTTTGAATACTCAGCTAGGAAAATTAGCGCAAATCCCCCTCTACTATATTCAACGTTAAACCCGGAAACTAATTCTGACTCCCCTTCTGCAAAATCAAACGGGGTACGATTAGTCTCTGCTAAACACGAGACAAACCACATTAACCCTAAGGGGAGCCCTATTAATAAAAATCAGACGTACTTTTGATACACAGCAAACTGTAGTATTCTCAGTCTAGATGTCAACATTAAAAAAGACAATAAAATTATAGCTAAACTTACCTCGTAAGAAATTGTTTGAGCCACAGAACGCAAGCCTCCTAGTATAGCATAATTAGAATTAGAAGATCAACCGGCAATCATGATAGTATACACTCCTATACTAGAACAACAAAGAAAGTATAAAATCCCTAGGTTAAAATTAATTAGTAGAGTAATAAAAGGCATACAAAACCATAGCGTTAAAGCCAAAAATAGATTCATTACAGGGGAAAAATAATAGAAGAGATAATTAGAAGTTAGGGGTACCGTCTGCTCCTTGGAAAATAGCTTAATAGCATCTCTAAAAGGCTGTAGTAGCCCCATGAATCCTACCTTATTAGGGCCCTTACGAATCTGAATATAGCCGAGAACTTTACGTTCAAGTAAAGTTAAGAAAGCCACGCCCACTAGCACACAAATCAACAAGATGATACTTCTTAAGCCTATAGACAATAGATCTAATAGATACAAGTATTACCTGTATAAATATACATAATTAAATTCTAAATTTAAGGCACTAATCTGCCAAAGTAACAATGAAAGTCTACATAAATAACCTTTATAAATTTCTGGTCCTTTCGTACTAAGAAATTTCCTCTTTCTAAAGATAGAAACCAACCTGGCTCACGCCGGTCTAAACTCAGATCATGTAAAATTCCAAAGGTCGAACAGACCTAACTTGTTAGCTGCTACACCAACAGTAAATTTTAATCCAACATCGAGGTCGCAAACTCCCCTTTCGATTAGAACTCTCTAAAGGAATTACGCTGTTATCCCTAAGGTAATTTAATCTTGTAATCAGTAAGACTGGATCATACAATCATATACAAATGTTTGATACTAAAAAAAGTTAACTCAATTTTTCAGCCACCCCAGCTAAATATAACGTCAATTCCTTTTAAAATAATTCTAACATTAAAGAAACCCAAATTATATAAAACTCTATAGGGTCTTCTCGTCTTTCAGGGAAATTTAAGCTTTTTGACTTAAAAATAAAGTTCTAATACAAATTAAAGCGAGACAGAGATTTCCTCGTCCAACCGTTCATACAAGCTCCTAATTAAGAAACTAGTGATTATGCTACCTTTGCACGGTCAAAATACCGCAGCCATTCAAATAATCAGTGGGCAGGTCAGACTCTAAATTAAACTCAAAGAGACATGTTTTTATTAAACAGGCGAGAAATCAATATTGCCGAGTTCCTTACTCTAACCTAAAATTTTCGATTAATTCGAACAATTCAATATACTAATTTAATCATTATACCTAATAAGGTACCGTTACATAAAACTTCTAGATAAAATACCCAATACTACACAAATCTCTCAAGACCAACTGTAATTATAACATAAAACTAGTTAAGGAAATTTCTAATCCTACAAAAATTGATCGCACTAAGCCTAATGTGAAAATCTACATAAGAGCTAAACCCCTTAAGTATATGCTGATCAATTAAGAATGCCATCAAATAGGCAAAATTACATAGACCAACTAAATTAAAATTCTTTCTCTAGAAACCAGATATTGTAGGAAACGAGTAACGTTTCATTACTACCTGTGTATCCTAAGTAATTCTTCCACAGTAAAATTAATACACAAGTCACTCTTCCTAATTCGGGATCCCCTTATCTAAAGACTCGTTTAATCAACCCTGATACACAAGGTACTCCAAACTGAGGATTCTTTCGTTTAAATACAATCGATCCTTCACAGTACAAATTCACTATAATTAATTACGAACTATTCGATAACTCTAATAGAAGCATTGATCTTTCAAGAAAAACATCACACTAATAATTCTAATAAGAAGGGGCCTTCAAACTAAACTGAGTTTCACAGTTAACCCCTTAATGTAAGTAAGACGCTTTTACCAAGCTCTAATCTGTCGTTCTAGGCTCACTTTCCAGTACGCCTACTTTGTTACGACTTATTTCAACTTAATTGAAAGCGACGGGCGATATGTGCATATTTTAGAGCCACAATCATAACCAAAACCTATTGAGTATTACTATCAAATCCTCCTTCAAAATAACTCTTACATAATCTATCCGTATAAGTAAAATTAATGTAACCCATCTCTTCCTTAATATCAGCTGCACCTTGATCTGATATACTTTATACTATAAATCCCGAGAATTTTACTCCTTGTAGAATTCTCCTAGTACGACGGTATACAAACTATCTAGCTAAGGTAAATTAGTTCGTGGGGTATCAATTACAGGACAGGTTCCTCTGAATGGACTAAAATACCGCCAAAATCTTTAATTTTCAAGCACATAACTAATACTAATCAAATAAACTAATTCAAGCCTACAATAATAGGGTATCTAATCCTAGTCTATAGAAATAGGTTTAACAACATAAAACCCCTAATCATTGAAATGAAGGTTAAAATTTCACCTAAGAACCTTCAGTTTATGATGAAACACTATAAATCTCATTGCTATTTTACACGAAATTGATTGCAGTACCTGAATAACCGCAACTGCTGGCACAAGCTTTGTTACTACTAAAACCAATAACTGACTCAGGCATTTACCCATAACCAATACTAGACACTGTGAATTTATTCAACATATTAACTTCTTAAAAATTAACCTCAAACACGAAACTTCTTACATATGAACCCTTGGTCTATCAAGCCTTAAAGCTAGAATAAAACTTTATTGGGCTGGGACCCTATTTTAAACATCACGGAAAATCCTGTTCATTGCTCATTTATCTATTAAAATTTTTTAAAACGCAGGTAATCTCGTGATGAAAGTAAAACTGCCCACACTAAAGATAATCGAGCCAAATATCTTCAAGTAAATTGCATACTTTAAGTTCAAGTCACGGGCTTTTTAGTAAATATATATTGTACTAAAAAAAATTAACTAAGCTTAATGGGACCCACTAGATACAGCTAGCCTTGGATTTATCTGTATTAAAGAAAATTTGCACAAAAATAAGCTTAATTCAATTAATAGCCTTAATAGACACGGAAAATCTTATGGAATAAAATTAGCTCCGCTAGAATTAAATGAACAATATAAGAATTCTCGATTAAGTCATGAAATCTACAAAATTCAGCATGCTCTGATACCACCACTATGGAGATCTATGGCCCCAGAGATAAAATTAAAATGAACACGGAATAATCCATACTAAAAAATAAGCTAGCTCCGCTAGGATCGATTGGGCCTAATGTGAAAATCTTCGACTAAATTAAGCATTCCGCCAGGATGCAGCTAGTCTTGGGTTATTCCACTAAACAAGGAAATTTGCACTAAAGAGAATTTCACGCAATTCTAATAAAATTTTAATAGAATAATCCTAATCAATCGTATACTCCGCCAAGGTACAGCCAAAATTAAAATTACCACTAAAATTTATCAATGGGATTTTCTCTATTCTACAAAATTTTCTCAGTCTAAATAAAAAAGGCTTTAAAGTATAATAATTCTCAAACAATTAATAAAATAGCCGAATAATTATAACAGTCAAAATTAACAATTAAGGAAAATTTCTCTTCTATAAGATTTTCCGTTACCCTTTCATTCAATTATAACTTTAACTATAACGAAAAATAAATTAAACATAATATTGGGAAAAAAATATATATGAATTTGTATAGATACTCCATTGATAGGAAAATTTAATATAATAATTATTACCCTTTTTTTTTTTTTTTTTTTTCGTTAAAATTATCTATTCATTAATAAAATATTTATTAGTTAATTATAAAAGGAATACTATATTCAACTAAATAATTATATATAGTCTATATTTTAGAATTTATGTACAATTAATCATATATATAATAATTAACTATTATATATATATATATACAAATATGTAGATTGTAATTAATGACCCGTTCTTTAACATATTTCTCTAACTAACTCTCAATAATTTATAAATTCCTATTAATCTAGTTAAACCATAATTGTTGATTTAGAAATCCGAGTCGTTATGTTAATAGATATACATTAGAATTTTTATTATTTATACATAAAATTATGTTCTAACTATTCTATAAATTTTCATTGTCAAAATTCACAAGCCCGGAAAAAAATTTCAGGAAGGGCAAAACACGAGGATTCTCTTGAGTTAACTAAATTAAGTAGGATTGGGGAAAAAACCAAAAAAATCGGAAAAATGAAAAATTGGTATCCTTAAATCCAATTTTTGATGGCCCAAAAAACTGAGGCCCCTAATGTTTTACTTTTAAACTAAGCGTAATAAAGTTT